GATGGAATTTCTATTCTGTTTACTGAATCACATGAAATTTTATCCAACTCCATATTTGGAATGAAATGTATGAACTACGTTTGAACGGAGGAATAAAGAGAATTTTCTACTTAAATTGGAAGTTGCAACAGATCAAAATGGAAAGGAATTGATAAAACAGTCCTAGAAACAGAATTCTGTCACTTAGACTTATTAAAGTTAAAGTCATAAGGTTTTGTATATAATAGCAAAACAAAAAGGATTTCAATTATACCATTATTATGATATTACATATTCGAATTTGAGAAAAATAAAAGGATTCGGTATTTGGGAGATAAATACAAAGACAGAAAAATCAGAAACAACATAGGATCCATTTTTTTAGCACTTAACCGTCTTTATGTTAGAGATTTCGTTATTCAAAAAAAAAACGATTCGCAGAGAAGAGAAATATTTCTACTTTACTTTACTGATTTTTGAATAGAATATGATTTGAAGTGTATAAAAAGGGTTGCACTTATTAAACACGTATGCGGATAGCTATAATATCCGACTTCTCTTTTATTGCTGCTTCTATTCGGGACAGTCCGGGTCGTGTTCTATCAAAAGAGAATTTCTATTTAATGCAAAATTGAAGTGAAGTAGGATAATTTTATGATAATTACCTATAGACAATATATCTAAATAATAGATATCTGTGTAACAATTTATGTTCTGGGGTTTACATATACTGATATGTTTTGTTATAATTGAAATTGAGAAGGATTTTTTGATTGAAAAAATAAATACTGATTAGTTCTGTCTCAATTTGTATTTTCTTATGTCATTAGGAAAACACAATTTGCGATTCAAATCCCAGAATCGTCATTAATTCGAACTAAGCAGTCAATAGTTAATGGTTCAAGTTTGTCGGCTGAAAATCCACATTTGATTTCTCAATAGAAAAGCCAGAGAATGTTTTTAGCATTGTGGATTTTCCAATACTATCCAATCAATCGAAGGGATGGATAAAATCCAAAAAGGGTGTTTCTTTTAGGAAAAGGATTAAGGAAAACAGGAGTCAAAATCCAAGTACAATAAAACTTCAGCAATCTGGGAAAATTTTCATCTATTTTGTATTATTTTGGCGGCATGGCCGAGTGGTAAGGCGGGGGACTGCAAATCCTTTTTCCCCAGTTCAAATCCGGGTGTCGCCTGATCAACAAAAAAACTCGAAATCTCTTCTTCTCTTCGGTTCCGCTTATAGAACTCGCAGAATTCTTCCCCGTTAGAAGCAGAGGAAACAGACTGTTAATGCTTTGTTGATTCTAAGCATGTGGTCTGAGGGTTTTCTAAACAAAAAGAGTGTGAATGCTCGTTCGCATCTAGGATTCGAGGAAATATTCGAATCTACTGGTAGAGGGTCTATCAAGACTTCATGATTCCCTTCTATTACTAAGGGAGTGTCTAATGACTGGATCTTGAATCAGATTGTAGAGCCTGAATAGGAAATCTGATTCAATTAAGAGTTTTGGAAGGAGGTGCAATATACGACGGACTCGCGAGAATCTCCGAGTGCTCAGGTATCCAACCAATATTAGATTGGATTGATAATTGACTTTTATAGAAAAAGGGGCAAACAGAAAGAATTTCTTTGCGGCAACCCCTAGACAAGCCCCCTCTTTCAGAGCGATAATGGGGAAGGGGGGTACCGGATCAAATGGGGAAATAGAGGTCTGTAATAGATAGAGATTTCTGGTTTTTCGCGATTTCTCCCTTGTCTGTTTTTACTTACTAAGGTCAACAAAACAAAAAAAGAATAGGCCTTATTATTCTTATTCCTACATGTTCCCATTCCCTTCGGATCTTACTACGTATTTTGCTTGTGTTTAATCTTTCCCGATTCGAAATCATAATCGATTTATTGGATTGGTTTCTCGATAGTGTTCGGTCAGAATCCCTTTTTGACTCTGCGCCATGGATTCCACTATTATTAGGGAGGAATAATGGAAAAATTCCTTCGTATTTATAGAGATAGGGGACATAATTCACATGGATATAGTAAGTCTCGCTTGGGCTGCTTTAATGGTAGTCTTTACATTTTCCCTTTCACTCGTAGTGTGGGGAAGAAGTGGGCTCTAGAAGTACTACTAATTGAGTTGAGGAATCAAACCGTATCAATTGTTTTATAGATCGTTCTGCAACGCGTTTTGAACTATTTAAAATCAAAACTCTGAATTTCGAATCCCATTGGACTCCAATGGAGTTATCTATGATATGAATCATACTCTTTCTCTCAAAGAGATATTTCAGTGATTCCCGTGTTTGTATTTCGAAAAGAAAGGGATTCCGATGATTGGAAATTTCTTCTAACCTAAAATTCTTCCGAAATTTTCTATTTCAATCAATGGAATGAGCTCTTACTATCTTTATAGATAGATACTGAGAAAGACTAGACTTTTTTTTATTTCTTTCCCTCTTTATTGTTCAAAGAAGAAGACGTTTTGTTAAGTGTATACGCACTTTCTATGAGAAATGATAT